GATAAATATTTCTGATTTGAATTCTTCAAAAAAGTGCCCTTTATCCTTTAGAAAATATAAAAGAAAGTTCTTTTTTTTTTCTATTCTCTATCTAGAATAGATAGATAGAAATAAATTGCGTCCAATAGGATTTGAACCTATACCAAAGGTTTAGAAGACCTCTGTCCTATCCATTAGACAATGGACGCCCTTCATTCCTATTTTCACATTTTTTCAGAAAAATAAAAAGGATTAGATTAGACGGATTTAGGGAATACAATAATAAAGAAGGATGTATATCAAAATGGATAATGATATCTGTATATCATATGAAGTTAAGGAATATATAGCGGGTAGCGGGAATCGAACCCGCATCGTTAGCTTGGAAGGCTAGGGGTTATAGTCGACGTTGGTTGATCATTTTTAACATCTCTAATTCAAAACCGAACATGAGATTTTGGTTTCATTCGGCTCCTTTATGGAAGATCAATGTATTCCCACCAGAGAAAAATGAGATCCATAACATCTATGTCAGCTTTTTCCGAATGCATCTAAAGCTACTCGCTTTCTAGATGATCCCTCTAGAAGAGGGGGGATTCTATCAAATCTTTCTAGTCTAGTTACTTCGTTCCCTATTTCTACTCGTGGGATCCTAAGGAAAATAATTTTGTTTCTACCGAGCTGAAACAATAAGCCGAGGGTTCTAGTAAACCAAAACCATCGTTTTCTAGCTATTTGGCTTCAATCTCCCTTTTCCAGCGCAAAAATTGAAGATTTAGTTACGATTGAAAGTTTTATACTATCATCCATAGATCCTTTATTTATACTCATTCAATTGGAAGAATTGAACCAATCAAAAAAATTATGCTTCTTGACTCCATAATCCAATTTTTTTATTAAAATTCTGATTGACTTTTGGATAGAAATCGTGAGAATGTATATTCTTTCCTCAAATATCCTATTGAGGGGTAAAGGATTAAATCTTTTTAAGAAATAAAGTTTTTGATCGTAATATGAAAAAAAAATGGAAAGAACCCTTAACTATTGAAGTTGTTAATAGAACGAATCACACTTTTACCACTAAACTATACCCGCTACATATTCATTATTGGGTATGAATGTACCATTTGTCCAACAAAGTAATTAGACGCAGTCAAGATAGCATCCGAATTATTAAAATTCCAGCATTAACACGTATTTTGTTCCTCCGCGGCGCGGGCTTTAAAACTTGAAAAAAAAAGACAAAAAGTTTAGTCAAATTGAAATAGTGTACTAAAGTTATAAGTCTTTTTTTTTTTGTTTGGTTGTTGTAAGTCATTACTGAATTTACTTTTTTTTTCAACCTCCCCCCACTTGAACTGCCATATTTTATGAATTCGGGTAGATTTGGCCTCACTTGTCCTTTGCCTTTAACAAGTAAATGATTTCTAGTCTCAATTTAGAAAAATGTCTTTTCTATTTGATATTATTGATCTTATCAGATATATTTCTTTCTTTTCTTTCTTAATACTTCCTTTATAATCATATTAATCTAGATATAGATAATTTAGATAATTTCTTCAAAGAATTTCTAATAATTAGGAATGGAAATGAAAATTGCTCTTCTTGTTTCAAGAACAATTTTGATTGGATATCAAAAAAAAAAATGAAATTGATTCGTTGGAACAAAAGAAGTACTGGCCCGGCCAGTACTTAACCAGGCCGGGAAATGAACCTTTTGTACAAAATAAAAGAAGTAAGGTATTCTTTCTATTGGAGAAATATGTTTCGAATCATTATCAAAAAAGAAGGAAAATCAAAATTGTTCTCAATCTTGACTTCACGTGTCACATCACATGAGAAATTTCCAATTTGGAATGGGGAGAGATGGCTGAGGGGACTAAAGCGTCGGATTGCTAATCCGTTGTACGAATTATTTGTACCGAGGGTTCGAATCCCTCTCTCTCCGACCCCCCCCCTCGATCACTTTAAATTTTAGAATTGGAAGAAATTTTGATTATTTTCTTTTATCAATCTTTTATCTTTATCTAGTATCTTTTCCATTTATTGATACATTTACCTATGAAAAAATCAAGGAAAAACTAAAAACGAATCTCATCTCTTTTTTTTATTCTTCACGCCCAGGATTACGCCCCGGATCATTAGATAAGAATCCGAAGATGAAGAGAGAAACAAAGAATATTACTACTGTGTAAACGAAGAGTTTAAGAGTAAGCATTACAAATCTCCAAGATAAGATCATTTTTTTTAAGGAAATAGATCACCTATATTTACGACACACACTATACACTATTTTGATATGACGCTATAAAGATGAAAAAAAAACTTCTTTTTTTTTTAATTCATTTCACAAATTTCTTTCTAATGTAATAAGATTCATATTTTTTCGTTACTAAAAATTTCTTGCCATATCTCTAATTAGGTATTGTATGGGATCTTATAAAGGAAAGGTCAGAACAAAAGAAGAACTAAACTTATTAAAGATCATCGCCCCCTTATTCAAATTGAATTTGAATATAAAATAGAAAAAATTTTGCTTTTTGAATCTAGGGTTCCTAATGTCAGACTTATCTGATCTTATTGATTTTTAGGATCAAAATCTCCTATTTTTTTATCGAAAACTTACAGCAGCTTGCCAAACAAAGGCTAAGAGAAAAAAGAGTAAAGGGATAACCGGCATAATGTCTATGATTGGATTGAAAAAGGCATAAGCCTCGGGCAATTTGGCGAAGAAAAAACTACTCGAATAAAGGGTAGAATTAAGACAGATACAGATTAAACTAAAGATATTAACCATAACAAACATTTTTTTGTTCTTAAAGATTAAAATTCAATTGAAATGATAATAAATTATCATATTGGATTGAGTTGTTTTTCTGAGGGAAAATTTAAAAAGAAAAAGGCGGATAAAAGAAAGAAATTCTTCTTTTTCTTTGACTTTTCCCCCATCAAGAATCCTTCCTTACATTCTCCAATCAAATGAGAATACAAGGAATTCTATTTTCATACAATATCTTAATTGAATTCGATGTAATGATCAATGAATCTTTTTGATTCTATATCTATTGTGTTGAATCCTAGCGACAACATGTCCTATATTTCTTTTGGTTGGTTATTGACGAATAACCAATATTTAGCTTAGTTTTTCTTATACAAAATCAAAATGGGGCGTGGCCAAGCGGTAAGGCAACGGGTTTTGGTCCCGTTACTCGGAGGTTCGAATCCTTCCGTCCCAGATCGTTTCCATCAGAAACGAAAGATTCTTCTCTATTGAAATTTAAAATTTCATTAAACAATTTTCTGTTTAATGTTGGATACAATGTTATCAATCTTAATTCTAAGAATCATTCTTAGAATCATATCTTTTTTTTTACTAAAGTATTTGATTCTTAAATATTCATGATGACTTTCATTAACAATTTTTTGTTTGAGATGATGGAGATTAATACGAAAAGATCAGACTCCTCGGATTCTTATTTTCTCTTTGATCTTACCTTACACGAGACTTATTTTACTCCATAATAATGAAAACAAAGAAATTCTCAAACCATCTCTCTGTTTTAAATGAAAATCAGATTAAATTGAAGATGGTAAATAATACGTAAATCATAATATTATAATCATAATACATAATCATTAGAATCATCAAATACTAATTCATAAATAAAAAATATGAAAATATTCAGAATATTCATATTAGAATAGATTAATTTCATATAATTTTCAGAAATATTTTCTATATCTATTCTAAATATTCTTATTCTATATAGAAATACATAATTATTACATTTAGTTTAGTATATTATTTAGTTAAAGTGGATAAAATTTTTATCCATTCATGGGGGATTTATTTCTCGTTTGAATGAAAGTAAAGTCAAAGGCTTTTTTTGAGGTTTCTAATTTTTTTTTTTTTTTTAGAGGGATTTTTATGATGGACAATCCCGAAAGATCTGTTGAAGATGTAAATAAGTTTGCTTAAAACTGATTTTTTTTCATGTTATTTTCTTCATATGAGAAAATATGGGGTTAAATTAAGTGAAATACTTTCCGGATAAACATTTATCTATTGATAGATAGATAAGTGTGGATTATGATGTATCGGTTCAGCCAATGACTATTCATGATTCCATATTGAATCAATTGCATACGGTTCCAAATTCCAATAAAATTAGAGGGATGTTATGGTAAAACTTCGTTTGAAACGATGTGGTAGAAAGCAACGTGCGACTTGAAGGACATGATTGGCTGTGGATTTTGACATCCACCATTTTCTATACGAATGAAGATGCTCTTGTCTCGACATAGTTTGTTCTGCTAGGAACCTAATTTCATTTGTCTTGGGTTGCTAAATCGAAATAAAAAGACTAATGCTATATAATGGTATAACATATGATGGAGCTCGAGCAAAAATGATTGATTCATTTCTTGGGGGAATAATCTAGGGTTAGTGACAATCAATAAGTTAGACCAACTTTGTAAATATATCATCAATATCTAAAATATAGATAAATGGAGAGGTTCAAATTTGAACAAGTTTGAAATAAAAAAAGTCAAATTTGTCGAAATTTTAAAACTGTTTTGATCAAGAGTGTATCACAAAGGAATCAATCTTTCGTATGATTTTTCCCTTTTTCCATAGAAAGAACAAAAAACAAAAGGTATGTTGCTGCCTTTTTGAAAAGGAGCAAGGATCACCGAAGTAATGTCTAAACCCAATGATTTCACAAAGCGCAAAGCAAAGACAACGAATTCCGGAACAAGGAAACACTATTTTCACTTGTCTCAACAATTGGATCAGAATGAGTAAAAAAATAGATCCGAAAGGAGACAAAAAAAGAGGTTAGAGACAGCTCAAGAAATTCTAAGGATTTCCTTTCAAACTCTTTTAAAACTATCCAACTTGAGTTAGGAGTACGAATAATATTTCTTTTTTCTGTAAGGAAAAAAGGCTCAAATTACAGTCTAATTCTTTATGGATACATTTCTCTTTTTATTTCTATCTATATAGATAGATAGAAACAGAAATTCTAGAAATTAGAATCATTTTTTCTTGAGCCGTATGAGGAGAAAACCTCCTATACGTTTCTAGGGGGGCATCTTTTATTTACATCTATCCCAATGAGCCATCTATCGAATCGTTGCAATTGATGTTCGATCCCGAAGAGAAGGAAGAGATCTTCGAAAAGTAGGTTTCTATGATCCGATAAAGAATCAAACTTATTTAAATGTTCCTGCTATTTTATATTTCCTTGAAAAAGGTGCTCAACCCACAGGAACTGTTCATGATATTTTAAGGAAGGCAGAATTCTTTAAAGAATTTTGAGTTTCTTTTGATAAAAAAGAAAGAAAAAACTAGAGTCATGAATAAAAAAAGGTAGTGTAACTAGTACCTATCTTTGTGTAATTCTTTATTCAAAGTTTGTTCTTTTCTTGTTCTATTCATACTTATCTTATTCTTATTTTTTTTCTTGCTTCTTGTTGTGGAACCCCCCAACAAGGGGGGTAATCTTTCTTCTTGTATTTGTATTGTACCTTTTTTTTTGATTAAAAAAATTCGATATTTTTTTCTATCTCTACCTTATTCCTTATTTTTTTTTCTGCTCCAATTTATTATTTCTTCTTTATGTTTTTATGTTGTGCTAATCCAACACAAATTTCTATATAATTTCGAATTTATTGAAATTTGTTTTTGAAAAAGTCCATTCATATTGACAACGGCGTCTCGAACAAATATAATTTGATCGTAGATAAATAGATCTTTTTCTCCTCACTCCATATTGGCTCTTTCCTTGACTTTAGTAAAATGGATGGGTTTGCTGAATTTCTTTTTTTTTTATTTTGATCATATCTACACTTCATATTGATCCGGGTTGCTAACTCAATGGTAGAGTACTCGGCTTTTAATTGCGACTATGATCTTTTACGCATTTGGATGAAGGAATTCGTCTAGACTATTGGTAGAGTTTATAAGACCGCGACTGATCCTGAAAGGTAATGAATGGAAAAAAAAGCATGTCGTAAAAAGAATAGAAAAATAGACAAAAGAATAATAGAATCATAGAAAAAGAAGAAATCTAGTACTCATAATAGAACGAACATAAGAATTTTTCTTTTTATAAAAATTTTGAAGTTCAGTAAAGTATTTGATAGGCGGGTCTAGTGAATAAATGGATAGAGCCTTATGGCTCCAATTCGAGTAAGACAAAAAAGCAACGAGCTTCCCTTCTTAATTTGAATGATTACCCGATCAAATTACTAATTAGACGTTAAAAATAGATTAGTGCCTTATGTGGGAAAAGGTTCTCTTGTGAATTGTGAGGGGACCATTGATTCTTTTTTTTATTAATCCTAATTATTCTTTATTATGGATTGGAGACGGATGTGTAGAAGAAATAGTATAGTGATAAAAAAAAAAAGAATATCTTTTCCAAAGTCAAAAGAGTGATCAAGGTGCGAAAATAAAAGATTTTTACACCTTTCCTTATTTTTTTTTTTATTGTTATTCTAGTTATATTAACAAGGAAAAGAAAACCAAATTGTATAGAAAGGGAAAGGAAAAAGATCTGTAGATTGGGCTCTCTGTCTCCGGGGTATATATTCTTTATTTGTTCTTACTTTTATATAATCTTTTACTTCTTAGAATTCTATTCTAGTTATAGGAGTTTAGTATAAGATAAAGATAAACAATATACTAATACACATACGCCGTTCTGGCCATATTGCACTATGTATCATGTATCATTTCATAACACAAAAAGTGCCTCCCTCTTTTGGTTCCAGTAGAAATCTATGTAAATGGCAGAATTACAAGGATATTTAGATTGAAAAAAGATAGATTTCGGCAACAAAACTTCCTATATCCGCTACTCCTGAAGGAGTCTATTTACTCACTTGCTCATGATCATATCTTAAATAGTTTGATTTTTTACGAACCTGTGGAAATTAGTGGTTATGACAATAAATCTAGTTTAGTACTTGTGAAACGTTTAATTACTCGAATGTATCAACAGAAATCTTTGATTTCTTCGTTGACTGATTCTAACCAAAATGGATTTTGGGGTTACAAGAATTCTTTTTCTTCTCATTTTTATTCTCAAATGGTATCAGAAGGTTTTGGAGTCATTCTGGAAATTCCATTCTCGTCGCGATTAGTATCTTCCCTTGAAGAAAAAAAAATACCGAAATCTCAGAATTTACGATCTATTCATTCAATATTTCCCTTTTTAGAGGATAAATTCTCGCATTTAAATTATGTGTCAGATCTACTAATACCCCATCCCCTCCATCTGGAAATCTTGGTTCAAATCCTTCAATGCTGGATCAAAGATGTTCCTTCTTTGCATTTATTGCGATTTTTTTTTCACGAATATCATAATTTGAATAGTCTAATTACTTCAAAGAAATCCATTCACGTCTTTTCAAAAATAAAGAAAAGATTCTTTTGGTTCCTACATAATTCTTATGTATATGAATGCGAATATCTATTCCTGTTTTTTCGTAAAAAGTCTTCTTATTTACGAT